GTGTTCAACAATAAAATTTATGAATTCTTGTTTTTGACTCTTTTTCTTAGTTTTTTTACAATTTGTGTATGAGAAAAATTACCATATAGAACACAAAATTTCTCCGCCGATTCCTTCTAGTCTAGCCTCTCGGTCGGTCATTATACCTCGAGAAGTGGACAGAATTACAATTCCCATCCCGCCTAAAATTCTAGGAATTCGTTGATAGTTAGAATAGATGCGTAGACCCGGGCGACTTATTCGATTTAAATTGAAAAGATTTCTGTAGTGATTTTTTCGAGTCCTTCGGTGTCTCAGTGTTAAAACCAAAAAAGTTTTTTGGTTTTCGTGCTGTTTTCTCATATTTTCGATAAAACCTTCTCGTAAAAGTATTTTTACAACATTCTCGGTACTATTAGTCGATGTTATTCGAACCACTTTTTTTTGATCCATATAAGCATTTCGTATAGAGGTTAATATCTCAGCAATAGTGTCTCTACCCATTATGCCTAAATTTTTTATTAACTCATTATTTGATATAATCAACATGTTTTTTGTTTATGAATAATTTAAGGTATGTGCGTGAGATGCAATCTACCTCTTAATCAATTTTCGTTTTAAAATAACCTATTCTAAAATACAAAAAGAATTTTAGAATACCTCAGGAGCTAAGGAAACTATTTTAGTGAAATTGAGTTTTCTTAATTCACGGGCGATCGCACCAAAAATTCGAGTTCCTTTTGGATTTCCTTCTTGATCAATAACAACCGCAGCATTGTCATCATATTGTATTATTATACCGTTGTCTCGTTTCAGTTCTTTACAAGTACGTACAATTACAGCTCGGACAACTTCTGATCTTTCTAGGGGCATATTTGGTACTGCGTCTTTGATCACAGCAACAATAATGTCACCAATATGAGCATATTGACGATTGCTAGCGCCTATGATTCGAATACACATCAATTCTCGGGCTCCGCTGTTATCCGCTACATTTAAATGGGTCTGAGGTTGAATCATATGATTTTAAAATGTTTTCTTTCAATGCAAAGGACAAAGAAAAAAAAAGAAATATTTTTGTCTAAAAATTTTTAAATTTTTCAAAATGAAGAACTTTTTTTGTTAGTTGTTCTTTTTATACTTTTATCCCGAAATAATGAATTGAGTTCGTATAGGCATTTTAGACGCTGCTATTGAAATCGCTCGTCTAGCTATATTTTCCGTTACTCCATTCATTTCATAAAGTATTCGATTTGGTTTAACAACAGCTACCCAATATTCGGGCGATCCTTTACCCGAACCCATACGTGTTTCTGCGGGTCTTGTTGTAACTGGTTTGTCTGGAAATATTCGTACCCATATTTTTCCACCACGACGTACATTTCGTGCCATTGCTCGTCGACCTGCTTCTATTTGTCTAGATGTGATCCAAGCAGGTTCAAGCGCTTGAAGAGCATATTTACCGAAACAAATATGATTCCCTCGATAAGAAATTCCCTTCATTCTTCCTCTATGTTGTTTACGGAATCTGGTTCTTTTGGGGTTATAGTTGATGTTTATTTTTGAATTCCATCTCTACTACAGAACCAGACGTGAGAATTTCTTCTCATCTGGCTCCTCGCGAATACAAAGGATTCAAAAAAATCAAATTCTCGCGGGCGAATATTTACTCTTTTGTTTAATTTTTAGACTCTTTGTACACCTTGGAAGAATAGATCAATCCGTCTCGGCTTTGTTCCGCCATCCCAACCAATGAATAAGTAAGATTTACTTTTCCAAAGAATCATTTGTATTCACAGTTTCCATCGTTCTCATCGCTTCTTACTTAATGCTTAGGTTTGAATTTTACAATGGAGCTCGTCATGCAAGTTGTTCTTGAGTCAATTTTCTAAGTCTTTATTGGCTCGAAGCTCTTGATTTTTTTGTTTTGTTTTAGGAAAAATAAGAGTCATTTACTTAAGATGAATCTTTATTCATGCTATATTACACTGCCCTTTTATAATTTATAAGATGACTTATCAACCTTACATTACTGGAATTCTATATCATTTTTTCTTTCATTCTCTCATCCTTCCATTTATCTACATTTTTCTTTTATCTTTTTTTTTTTACAAAGATTTTTTTCAGAAACAAAAAAGATTTCAGTCGCTACAAAGGTATGATCATTATATTTAATTTTGGCTGATTTTAAAAATTGAGATAATGCGAAGTGATGAAGTGGTTAGTATTTATCTACTTTTTTATTCATACGGGGGAGCTGGAATAATCGTATTTAATTTTAACCCCCTCTAAAAAAAAAAAAAAAAAAAAAAACCGACGAGTCACACACTAAGCATAGCAATTTTTTTATCAAATGGTCAGTCGAATTTTTATTTAACCCTAAAGAATTAATTGATGTTTTTGAAAAAAAAAATAAAAGAATGGGGGGTTAAATTTTAAAAAGTGAGGTGGTTTTAGTATTCCTTGTCAATAAATATCCAAATTTTGATTCCCAGCACACCATAGATAGTTCGAACACTAT